TCTTTTTCACTTAAAAAAAAATTCCATATTAATTCATGAATTATGATACAAATTCTATATATATGAATATGGATATGGAAAAAGATAAAAAAGATTTTTTTTATTGGAATTGGGTTTCTTTCTCTTTTTTTTTTCGTTCCTATTCTTCTTTCTATTTCTGAGAAAAAGAGGGCTTACAAAATAAAGTAAAGGGTTTTTTCGTTCCCAATAGTTATGTATTTAATCGGTGGATAGGAACATACTCTGGATTGGAATCGTGCCTTGGGGAGTACTGCCTAATAATTTCTACCAACTTTAAGCCCCAATTAGTATTCTTTAGTTTGTATATTATGTCAAAATGTTCTTTTGGATAATTTACATAATCTCCATTTCCATTACAAATCCGTTTCATATCTTGGTGTTTCTAACCATCCACTCGTTTTTGTTCAACCCCCCGTTATGATAATACGTGTATGGTAATACATACAAATAATAGTGAAAACTCAATACGGTGGATCTTTTGAGCCCGCTTCAAATCAGGATGACTAATCAACCAATCTTGGGGTAAACGGTTTCTTATGTTTATTTCCGCTTAACTCTTTAACTCTTATACATGGAAAATGAGACTCAATATTTTTACTGCGAATTTATATATTCTAAATTATCTTATTTATACTTATTTATATATTATATATAAGCTGTTTTTTTTCACTCATATAACTATTTGATTTAATTCTTCAATCTGAAATCCGAATAATTAAAAAAAAAATGAAAATATCTACTCTACTCAATTCATTCCACCACTTTCCTAGAAAGAAAGAATAAAGAAAAGTTTATGTCTATATATCAACGAATCGCACGTAGAGATATGGATAACACACATAAAGTTAATGGTATTTCATAACTAATCGATTGAGCAGCAGCTCGTAGACCACCTAAAAAGGAATATTTATTATTTGACCCGTATCCTGACATAAGAAGTCCAATGGGAGCAATACTTGAAATGGCAATCCATAAAAAAACACCAATATTGAGATCCGCTAAAACAAGGCGATAACCAAACGGAACTACTAAATAGCTTACTAAAATTGATATAACTGCTATGGATGGACCGATACTGAATAAACGAGTATCCCCTCTAGATGGAAAAAGATTTTCTTTGAAAAGAAGTTTTGTCCCATCTGCTAGAGCTTGAAGAACTCCCAAAGGGCCAGCGTATTCAGGTCCAATACGTTGTTGTATTCCCGCGGATATTTCTCTTTCTAACCATACAATTACCAGTACGCCTATTGTGATTCCCAATACAAGAGTCAAAATAGGAATAAAAAACCATATAATTCCATAGACCTCTTTTAAAAATTCCAATCTAGAAAAAGAATCGATATCTTGTACTTCTGGTGTATCAATTATCATTTCAACGATCAACTTCTCCCATAATGATATCTATACTACCTAGTATTGTCATAATATCAGCCAATTTCATTCTTTTAACTAACTGAGGAAGAATTTGCAAATTGATAAAACCCGGCGGTCGAATTTTCCATCTCCAAGGAAAACCACTCCGATCCCCTATCAGAAAAATCCCCAATTCTCCTTTTGGGGCTTCGACTCTCACATAAAGTTCTTGTTTCGGCAATTCAAATGTAGGAGAAGGTTTTTTACTAATAAAGCGATATTCAAAATCATTCCATTCTGGATTCCCTTCTCTATCAAAGTATCGGATTTCTAAATTCTCATATGGTCCCCCCGGAATTCCTTCGAGAGCCTGTTGAATAATTTTTATGGATTCTATCATTTCACCAATTCGGACTAGATAACGAGCCAATGAATCTCCTTCTTTTTGCCACTGTACTTCCCAATCAAATTCGTCGTAACACTCATACTGATCAACTTTACGAAGATCCCATTGTATTCCGGACGCTCGCAGCATTGGTCCCGATAAACCCCAATTTATTACTTCCTCTCGACCAATAATGCCTACCCCCTCGACTCGTTCTAAAAAAATGGGATTGCGTGTAATAAGTTGTTGATATTCAGCAACCCTTGTTAAAAAATAATTGCAGAAATCCAAACATTTATCTATCCAGCCATGAGGTAGATCAGCCGCTACTCCCCCGATTCGAAAATAATTATGCATCATTCTCATACCGGTGGCAGCTTCGAATAGATCATATACTAATTCTCTTTCTCTGAAAATATAGAAAAAAGGAGTCTGTGCACCAATATCCGCCATAAAAGGACCGAGCCATAACAGATGAGAAGCTATACGACTCAACTCCAACATAATTATTCTGATATAGCTGGCTCTTTTAGGTACTTGAATATTTCCCAGCTGTTCCGGTCCATTTACCGTTATTGCTTCTGTGAACATAGTAGCTAAATAATCCCAACGTGTTACATAAGGCAAATATTGTATAATTGTTCGGTTTTCCGCAATTTTTTCCATCCCTCGGTGTAAATAACCCAATATTGGTTCACAGTCAATAACATCTTCACCATCGAGAGTAATGATAAGTCGAAGAACACCATGCATTGATGGATGGTGGGGACCCATATTGACTACCATGAGGTCTTTTCTTGTAGCTGGTATATTCATAGGTTTTTCCTTAATTCATTCTTTCATGAATTTCTGAAAATGAAAAAAAGTTCATTCAAATTCAAGATCTAATAAATCAAATAATTCAAAATGCCTCTTCAAATTAACGAGTTTTTAATTCCCGAATATCCAACCGATTAATTAATTCTTTATAACCCATTTTATTTTTCTTTGACAAATAAGATAGCAGTCGTTGGCGTTTTCCCAGAATTTTACGTAGACCTCTCTGAGATAAATAGTCTTTTTTGTGTAATTGTAAATGTGAAGTAAGTCTTCGTATCCTATTGGTGAAACTAAATATTTGAAATTCAACAGATCCCCTGTTTTCTTCTTTTTCTTCTTGTGAAATAACTGAGATGAATGAATTTTTTACCATAAAATGACCCTCTTTTTTTAAGATATTTTTGTTGATAGATATATTTATTGATCAGTAATAATAATGTCACTCGTTTTAGTTTGGTATAGACAATAATCTTAATTTTGTTATAATTTTTGGATTTTTTTAAATCAAATTGAATCAATCCGATTTTAATTTTAAAATTCAATTGGAAAAGGTATACATTTGAAAAGGTATACAAAAGGGTGGTTGTTTTCTGCACTCCCAAAAGATAAAAACTTAGTCCTACCCTACAATCAGAAGGTTTTATTGATTCATTTCTAGATCGAATTGATAGGTCATTGAATTAGTATCATGTATCAGAATGGAATGTAAGACAATGGATGTGTGCACCTCTTTGTCGTCATAGACCCGCTGCGATATGGGATGGGAAATATAGCAAAAATGGACTAGTAATAAATTTTCAATCGCGGATACATATGTATCCTTACCATACCGAAACGACTGCCGTTATTAGTATCAAACCAATACCGATTCATACAAGCTAAATCTTCTAATCGATAATTGGGCCAAAGAAATAACTTTAATTTAATAAGTTTTTTTTTTAATCCTTTGCTTTTATCCAAACCCTGGCTGTTTACCTTATTCCCATTCCCCAATGCGGAATTTTTATGCATATTATTTCTATTCCTAGAATTGAAACAAATTAGAATTCTAAATTCTCTCCGAAGTCTGGGTGATAAAAGATTTTCAGGAACAAACAAATCATAATTATTTTTATCTCTATTTCCAGTCATCTTTTGATATTTGGTAATGACTTTATCAGAATTCTTATCATCAGAATTCTTATCAACATAGTTTTTTTCTCGGTATTTTTGATTAATTTGGTGTTTACTTTGATGAACCAATGAAATACCAACGGTTTGATACATAATAAATTGTCCATCATTTTTTATAGATAGACGAATCGGTTCAATAATAAAAATTCCTCTTTTGATCAATTCTGTAAGAGTTAAATTTTTCTGAATCATCAGAATATCCAGACTCATTTCTCCCCTTTGAATAGAGGATATAGTTATTTCTCTTGGATTTATCAGTCTAAGCAGGAGACAATATACTTTGATGTTATTGATTATTTTTTTATTTAAAATATCATCCCATCGTAATTGAAAATGCAAATACCTTTTTAGCAAGAAATAAAACTCCGCTTTTGTATTGTTCTTGTATTGCTTTTTATTTTTATGTTTTTTCATGTCCGATCCCATATAATCTTCTTCAACATCTTTTTCTTGGTTTGAAAGAGCGGATTCAAGGTTTGCTTGGTCCGCGGATTCTTTTTGACCTTTATTTCGTTTTTTTAATTCAAGAGATTTTTTTTCATTGGAGGATATAAAAGGATCTCTTTTTTTATTTCCAGCGATGCTTTTGTTTTCAATATCAGTAGCGTTTTCATTTATATTAGAATCTAAAAGAAGTAATTTTATTGGTATAACCCACGGTTTAGTTTTATACAAATTAGAAAGTATCAAAAATTCTGGGAAGAACCAATGTTCAAGATTTGATATGGGACGATTTAATATTTCTTCATTCATTCCCATCCAATCCAAAAACCCTTTTTGATTGGATAGGTTGATTTCTTGATCTTGATGAATCGTGAGGTAAAAAAGATCTTTCTTTTTTTTTTTATCAATTATTTGATAATTATTAAGCTTAACCTTAGTAGATTTTTTATTACTGTCAGTATCAATATTGATCCAGGCTTCGATATCGACTTTCTTTCTAAGACAAAAATGGATAATTCTCCAATCAAAATATTTTCTATCCATATTTTTCTCCATATCTCTAATATAATCTTGTACTAGATCATTATTGATAGGGATAATAGGAATACCTTCCATCATATTAAATAATTTTCGTTTATGTGTGTTGGAATTCGAAAAAACTTCTTGGTTATTTTTTACGTGAAATGGCGATTCATAAATTGAAGAGTACTTCGTATCTTCAGAATTAATAGATTTATATGCTAACCGATCATATCTATATTGTTTTTTAAAACTCTCCTTTTGATTCAGTAATGAAGCCTTTTCAAAATTATTTTGTTTTTCGTAGTGAATAAATTTCATTTTTTTAGATGAATTGCATAAATCCTTATTTTGATTCATACAGTGTTGATTGAATCTATTTCGCCATTTTTGTGTTACTAGTCTAGACCATCTAATCTGAGATATATCATATTGATAATGATTCCTTAACCAATTTGTCCATTGATTCATTCCAGACTTCTGACGATTCTTATGTTTTAATTGAGAATGAAACAATTCTTGTGTTCCAACAAAAGAATCCTTTATTTCATTTTTAATAAAAAGGGCTGCTCCATTATATTGAAAGACAGATTTTAACTTATATAAATAGAAATTAATAAATTGGGTTTGTGAGAGTTTGTAAAATACATAGGCTTGTGAAAAGTAGGATAAGTCACAAAAATGATTTGAATTCTTATTACTAATATTAGTATTATAAAGTGCCTTTTTTAGAGTCGAAATAAAGTGAATTAAACTTTGATTTGTTTTATCAATTTTTTCTTGATTTGTTTCATTATTGGTAATGGATTTATTAATAATTTTTTTTATTGATTCAAGAAATGGTTGTGTATTGATCCTAGGAATATTAATGATCCACAGAAAGATATCTATGTATATCCTTTCAATGAAAATTTTAAAAAAAGAATTTGATTTGCGGATTAATCTAACATTTTTTCTTTTTAATATCTGCCAAATATTTTTTTGTGATTCCAACCTTTTATCATCATCACTTATTTTGTTAGAACGAATATTTCGATCTGGAATTAGAAATCCCCTTTTTTTTTCATTTTTTATTTTTTCTATTTGATTTATGATTGTGTTTGTTCTATCAGTTAGATCCTGCATTTTTTTTTCTGTCAATGAATAATTTGTCCAATCCCGAGGTATAGTTTGAATGGACGATTCATGAATCATCAAATTACTGATTATCGAATCTTTTTTAGTTTTTCTCAATTCAAATTCATATACTTTTCTTTTTCTCAATCCAAACAGGAGAATTGGGTTTATTTTTGAGAGTTCTTTTTTTATTTCTTTTAAAAACTGAATGCTTTTAATGACCCATTTTTTTGTTTCTTTTGAAACATTTAGAAACAATTTTGTTTTTTCTTTTAAAATTCTTAGAATTAGAAAGCATTTCTTTTTCAATTTTAAAATTTTTCTTTTGAGTTCTTTAAAAATAGGTTCAAAAAATGAAAGTTGTTTTCTGGGAGAATCAAAAGGGAATTCAGCTTCCATTCCAAAAATTGTTAAAAAACAAAAATCATTTTTGGAATCTTTCTTTTTCATTGGATCGTTATAAGGGGCTCGTAGGTTAGATCTGTGCCAAGGTTTCAGACGAAAAGGAAATAGAATCTTAATCTGAATACCGTCTGTTAACCAGTTTTTTGGAAATTCTTTTTCTGATAATTGAACGCCATTATAGGTGCATTTAACATGCATTTCTCTATTCCAATCCTTTAAATCCTCGGACCATTCGGGAAATTGAAATAATAGCATACGGGCGATATTTTTAACTATTATCAATGAAGGCAATATAATATATTTTCTAAGAATCGATTGGATTACTAACAAAAAACCTCTTATTACTTGAGCAAGTAAAATACTATCCCAGGCTTCCGCTATTTCTATACGTACTTTCTCCTTTCTTTTGTCTTCTTCTTTTTTGTCCTCTTCTTTTTTTTTCTCACTTTCTTCTGTGGGTTTCTCTTTATAATCCGAAATTTTGAGTTCTGCGTTTGTCCACATAAAATTTCTCAAAATTAGGTTTATACGTTCGGAAATATCAAAAGAAAAAAGGGGGGATTTTTCTATTCGGTCCAAAAAAAGGGGGGAATGCACATCTGCCTCAAAGAATTTCCAAGTAACTATTTTACGTCTTTGAGCACGCACGGAGCCTTTGATTATGTCTCGACGAAAATCTGATTGTTGTGAATAACGTATCAAAGCTACTTCGTCTGTTTGATCAGTATTATTGGTTTCTTGGGTATTATTATAAATATCAGTATCAGTATTCTGTTGGTTATCAGTAAAAATAACTACACGTTTGGCTTTTCTTGAGCGAATCTCATGATCTTCTACCACACTTTCCTCGGTTTCTCCCTCCTGTTGTTCCAAATCGTTAATTAATTTGTATGACCACCGAGGGACTTTTTTATGGATTTCTTTTAGTGCAATAGATTTTTTTTTTTTCGTTTTCTCGTTGGGAAGAGTTCTATCTGCATCAAATAAAAATTTGAAAATTTGGATTCTATCTTCTGAATCAATTCTTACTTGTTCGTGTTCAGGAACTAAAAAAGGTCTTTTAAAATTTAAACTTGATGTTGATTTTACAGCAAATTCATTGATTAAGTTCAATAAATAATAAATTTGCTTTGCGCATGTTTTTCTATCAAATGGATTTAGTTTCTGTTCAAATTCTAGGCGATTAATAATAAGAAGGATACTATGAATCTTATTTATACAAAACTTTTCTATATAATTTTTTATAGAAATTTCATTTATAATTG